AAACTGTTAGATAATCATAGTCGATGATAACATCACTGTTCCCGTCGCTATTCCAGAACCGTACATGAGATTTTCACTTCATACGGCTCCTCATAGATCACAAATAAATCTAAGAACCTTTCAACATTCTTTTATCTTGATGTGTTTGTAGGATCGATAGAGAGTCAAACTCTTATCCTAAGGCCTCGAATTAGACCAATGGAATTCTGTCTGCTATATTTATAATAAAAAAGTGCTTCTGAATTGATCTCATCTTTTAAAAATTTTCATTTTTCTTTGTTTATTAATAACTTTAGTCTTGAATAAAAAAAGACTTTTTAGAAGAATATCACATAGATATTTCAACCTATCATTTTCAATTACAAAAAAGAATTAGACATTGCATTACATAACAAGAATTGTATTTCTGTAAATAAAATCGAAATAGTTATGAATAAAAAAAAAAGATCTCTTTTTGCAATTCTAGTCTTTCGATTTTATTTCGTTCCTATTCTCCTTTCTCCGAAAAAGGGACATTATCCAAAGTAAAAGATTTCTTCGTTCTTGATAGTTATTTACTTAACTGGTGGATAGGAACATACTCTGGATCGAAATCACGGGGAGTACTTCTTAATCATTTCTACCAACTTAAAGCCCCAATTTGAATTACTTTTCTATAAAGAAATATCTTGTTGGATACTTTACAGAATCTCCATTACTAATCCTTTGTATATCTTTGTCTTCCTAACCATCCACTCATTCTTTGAATTTCGCATTAGGGTAATACATCTATGGTAATAGCTAGTAAAAACCTCATACAGTTGATCTTTTGAACCCGCTTCAAGCCATGATGACTCATCAACCAATCTTGGGGTAAACAGCCTCAGCTGCTTATGTTTGCTTTCAATTAATTCTTGTACATAGGAAATGAGATTGAATTCCTTTAACAGCAAATTTGTAAGCCGTTTTATTTCACTCATATAACTATCTGATTTAGTTGATGAACCCCAATGATGAATAAAAAAAAATAGATATTCAACTCATTTAACTTTCGTGCTAGAAAGAAAACTTGCTAGAAAGAAAATAGGGGAAATTCAATGTCTCACCGAATCGCACGTAGAGATATTGATAATACACATAGAGTTAATGGTATTTCATAACTAATTGATTGAGCAGCGGCCCTTAATCCACCTAAAAAGGAATATTTATTATTTGATCCATATCCTGACATAAGAAGTCCAACAGGAGCAAGACTTGAGACGGCAATCCATAAAAAAACACCAATACTAAGGTCGGCTAGGATAAAGCGATAGCTAAAAGGAATTACTGAATAACTTAGTAAAATGGATATGACTGCTATGGATGGCCCGATACTGAATAAACGAGTATCTCCTCTAGATGGAAGAAGATTCTCCTTGAAGAGTAGTTTTGTACCATCTGCTAGAGCTTGAAGAATTCCTAAAGGCCCGGCGTATTCGGGGCCAATACGTTGTTGCATCCCTGCAGATATTTCTCTTTCTAACCAAACAATTACTAGTACACCTAGTGTGATTCCTAATACAAGAGTGAAAATAGGGACAAGCATCCATATGATCCCATAAACTTCTTTTAAGGATTCCAATCTGGAAAAAGAATGGATAACTTGTATTTCTGTTGTATCAATTATCATTTCAACGATCAACTTCTCCCATAATGATATCTATGCTACCTAGTATCGTCATAATATCAGCCAATTTCATTCTTTTAACTAACTGAGGAAGAATTTGCAAGTTGATAAAACCCGGCGGTCGAATTTTCCATCTCCAAGGAAAAACACTCTGATCTCCTATCAAAAAAATTCCTAATTCTCCTTTTGGTGCTTCGACTCTTACATAAAGTTCTTGTTTGGACAATTCAAAAGTTGGAGAGGGTTTTTTACTAATAAATCGATATTCAAAATCATTCCATTCGGGGTTTTTTATTCTATCAAAGCGTCTAATTTCTAAATTCTCATATGGTCCCCCTGGAATTCCTTCCAGAGCCTGTTGTATAATTTTTATGGATTCTGTCATTTCACTGATTCGTACTAAATACCGAGCTAACGAATCCCCCTCTTTTTGCCATTGAATCTCCCAATCCAATTCGTCGTAACACTCATAACGATCAACTTTACGAAGATCCCATTGTATTCCTGAAGCTCGTAGCATTGGTCCTGATAACCCCCAATTTAGTGCTTCTTCTGCGCCAATAATGCCTATGCCTTCAACTCGTTCTAAAAAAATAGGATTCCGTGTAATAAGCTTTTGATAGTCAGAAAGCCCGGTTAAAAAATAACCGCAAAAATCCAAACATTTATCTATCCAGCCATGAGGTAAATCAGCAGCGACTCCTCCGATACGAAAATAATTATGCATCATCCGCATACCGGTAGCAGCTTCGAATAGGTCATATATCAATTCTCGTTCTCGAAAAATATAGAAGAAAGGGGTCTGTGCACCAATATCTGCCATAAAAGGGCCAAGCCATAACAAATGGGAAGCGATACGACTCAACTCCAACATAATAGCTCTGATATAGCTAGCCCTTTTAGGTACTTGAATGTTGCCTAGCTGTTCGGGTCCATTTACGGTTATTGCTTCTGTGAACATAGTAGCTAAATAATCCCAACGAGTTACATAAGGCAAATATTGTATAATTGTTCGATTTTCCGCAATTTTCTCCATCCCTCTATGTAAATAACCCAATATTGGTTCACAGTCAATAACATCTTCACCGTCGAGAGTAACGATCAGTCGAAGAACACCATGCATTGATGGGTGGTGCGGGCCCATATTGACTATCATGAAGTCTTGTCTTGTAGTTGGTGCAATCATAAGTTTTTTCCTGAGTCATTCTTCCATGCATTGCTGAAAGTCAAAAGAAGTTTATCAAAATGAAAATGATTAAGCTCAAATGGTATCACGCTTCAAATTAACGAGTTTTTCTTTCTCGAATATCCAACTCACCAATTAATTCTTTATAGCGTCTTCTATTTTTTTTGGACAAATAGCCCAGCAGTCGTTGACGTTTTCCCAAAATTTTTCGCAAACCTCTCTGAGATGAAGAGTCTTTTTTGTGCAATTCCAAATGTGAAGTAAGTCTCCTTATCTTAGTGGTGAAACTGAATATTTGAAATTCAACAGACCCTCTATTTTCTTCGTTTTCTTTTTGAGAAATAACCGAAATGAATGAATTTTTTACCATAAAAAAATTCCCCTTCCCTTTTTACAGATATGGATTTTACGGATCAGTAATAATAATGCCATTAATTTGAATATGGTATATATAATAATATAATTCGAATTTATTTATGAACTCCTAATTTTCTGAATTCAAATCAATCAATCCAATTTCAAATTGGATTTAGATAGGAATAGAAAGGGGTTGGTACATTTTCACATTCCCAAATTTGGACCTAAGATGAAGAAGGCTCTATTGATTCATTTCGAGATCTAATTGAGACATTATTCATTTCATATGGGATACTAGAATGAAATGTGAGACAAGACGGGGGATCCGTGTATTTGTTTGCTTTCCTATACCCTATATATATAATAATTATATTATAGGGTTATATTATAGGGTATAGGATATATAGAAAAAGTTATTATCCACGAATTTTCAATCGTGGATACAGATGTATTCTTAACATACTGAAATGATTGCCGTTATTGGTATCAAACCAATAACGAGTCATGCAAGCTAAATCTTCTAATCGATAATTAGGCCAAAGAAAGCGCTTTAATTTCATTAATTGATTTTTTTCTTTATCAAGATGGTTATTATCATGTGAAACTTGGCTGATGTTTTTTACGTTCTTTTCGTTCCAAAATACTAGATTTCTATCTACACCATTCCTATTCTTTGAATTGAAACAAATTAGAATTCTCACTTTTCTACGACGTCTAAACGAGAAAATATTTTCAGGAACAAGCAAATCAAAATGATTTTTGTCTATATTTCCAGTTATTCTTTGATGTGGTGAAATAGCTTCATCAAAATTTTTCTTAGAAACATATCTTTGCTCTTGATGTTTTTGATTAGTTTGGTGCTTACTCTTATGAACCAACGAAATACCGATGGTTTGGTACATAAAAAATTGTCCATCTTTTTTTCCAGCCAAACGAATGGGTTCTATAATTAACACTCCCCCTTTCATCAATTCTGTAAGAGTTAAATTCGTCTGAATCAGCATTATATCCAAGCTCATTTCTCTCTTTTGAATCGAGTATATAGTCATATTTCTTGGATCTATCAGTCTAAGCAGGAAAGAATATATCTTGATATTATTCATCATTCTTTGGTTCAAACTACCGTTCCATCTCAATTGAAAAAGTAAATAACGTTTCAGGAAGAAATCAAGTTCTGCTTCTATCTTACTTTTGTATTGTTTTTTCTTTTTCCCTTTTTTCATGTCTGATCTTGTATAATTTTCTTCACTATCTTTTTGTTGTGAGAGAACGGATTCAAGATCTCCTCTGCTTGTGGTTTTTTTTTCTTCTTGATTTCGATGCTTTTTATTCGATGCTATCAAAAAACTTCCTTTTTCCTTTTCATTGATCTTTTTATTTTCACTAATATTTTCATTTTTATTCAAATTGAAAAGAAGTAATTTCCTTGGTATAAACCAAGGTTTTGTTTTATATGCATTATAAAGTAACACAAATTCTGGTAAGAACCAAAGTTCCAGATTCGATATGGAACGCTTTAGCATTTTTTCATTCATTCCCATCCAATCCAAAAATACTTTCAGGGAGTTTGGTGAATTGATTGCTGGAATCATAAGATAAAAAAGATCTTTTTTATGAATTATTTGAGAATTTTTAATACGAATTTGAGTATTTTGATTCCTATTGGTATCGATCCCGACCCAGGTCTCAATCTCAATATTGCCTTTTTGTCTAAGATGAAAATTGATTATTTTCCAATCAAAATATTTTCTATCGGCCGTTTTTTTCCTATATAGAATATTGACTTTTCCTAAATTCTTATTAATAGGGATATTTTTCATCATATCAAAAAAGCTTTTTTTAGGTGTGTTATAAGAAATCTTTTGATTCTTATTTCCTTGAAACGGAGATCTATAAAAAAAGGATTCCATTTCATTTTCATAATTAAGAAATTTATACGATAAAAGATCATATTTATAGTATTTTTGAAAATTCTCTTTTTGATTAAATAATGAATATACTTCCATTTTTTTTTGTTTTTTGGAATTAATTAATTGGTTTTTTTCATATGAGTGCCGTTTGCTTACATTTTCCTTTTTAGCTATACGACGTTGATGAACTGTATTTCGCCATTTTTTTGATATTAATCTAGACCATCTGATCCGAGATAAATTGTATTGATAATGTCCTCTTAACCAGTTTTTCCATTGATTCATTTCATAACTCGAAAGTTTCTTATTCCCCAATTTTGAATGAACCATTCCTTGTCTTTCAAAAGAATCCTTTATTTCAGGCTTAAGAAAAGGGGGGATTCCTTGATATTGAAGAACGGATCTGAATTTATACGAGTTACTAACTTGAATTTGTGAGAATTTATAAAATACATAGGCTTGTGACACGTAGGATAAGTCATAAAAAATATGTGAATTTCTTTGACTATTACTAATATTATCAAGTGATTTTTTGATAGTCGAAATAAACGGAATTGGATTTTTCTTTTTTTTATTAATTCTTTCTTGTTTTCTTTCATTATTGTAAATGGATTTATCAAGAATTTTTTTTGTTGATTCAAGAAAAAGTTCGGTATTTATTCTGGAAATATTAATGATAGATAAAAATATATCTGTGTATATTCTTTCAATGAAAAATTTGAAAAAAGAGGGTAATTTACAGATTAATCGAGCATTTCTTCTTTTTAATATTTCCCATTTTTCAAATCTTTTAGCATTATAACTTGTTTTCTTAGGATTAAGGTTCTTTATTCTTGGAATTCTTTTTTTTTTATCTTTTGTGATCCTTTCAATTTGATTTCGAAGTGTATTTGTTCTATTAGTCAGATCCTTCCTTTTTTTTTCTATTAATGAAGAATTTGTCCAACTTGGAGATGCAATTTGACGAAATGATTCGTGAATTATCTGATTACTGATTATGGAATCTTTTTCTTCTTTGATTTTACTCGATTCATATACTTCTACTTTTTTTAATTGAAATAATAGAATTGGTTTGACTTTTGAAAGTTCTTTTATTATTTTTTTTATAAAAAAAACACTTTTGATAACCCATTTTTTTGTTTCTTTTGAAACTTTGCCAAGTAATTTGGTTTTTCCTTTGAAAACTATTAGGACTTGAAAATCCTTCTGTTTAAATTTTCTAATTTTTTTTTCCAGTTCCTTGATAATGGGTTTAAAAAAGGAAGGGCGTTTTCGGGGCGAACCAAAAGGAAGTTCAGCTTCCATTCCCCAAACTGTTAAAAAACAAAAATCATCTTTTTTCTTTTTCATTAGATCTTTCTGAGAGGATCTTAGTTTTGATTTGTGCCAAGGTTTCAGACAGAAAGGAAATAATATTTTTATCTGAATACCCTCTCTCAACCAATTTTTCGGAAATTCTGTTTCGGATAATGGAACACCATTATAAGTACATTTAACATGCATCTCTCTATTCCATTCCTGGAAATCCTCAGACCATTCAGCACGTTGCAATAGGAATGTACGGCCAATATTTTTCGCAATTATGAATGAAGGTAATAAAATGTATTTTCTAAAAATCAATTGAGTTAGTAGCATACAACCTCTTATTACTTGCGCAAATGGACGGGCATCCCAGACCTCCGCTATCTTTATTCGTGCTTTTTCCTTTCTTTTGTTCTTCTCGTTTTTTTCTTCTAGTTTTGTTTGCTCTTTTGGATACTCGACAATTTGGAATACTTCTTCTTTCCCCACTCCATTTCTAAAAATGAGTTTAATCAACTCGGAGATATCAAAAGAAAAACGAGCAGATTTTTGTATTCTGTCCAAAAAAAGAGGGGAATGCGCATTTGCTTGAAACAATTCCCAAATAACTATTTTCCGCCTTTGAGCTCGCATAGAACCTTTGATTATATTTCGCCGAAAATCTGATTGTTGTGAATAACGTATCAAAGCCACTTCTACTTCGTCCGTTTGATTGGGTTCGTCTGTTTGATTGGGCGTATTAGTATCCGTAGTATTAGAATCAGTATTCTGCGTATTAATAGTCAAAATGACTACACGTTTGGATTTTCTTGAACGAATTTGATGATCTACTGGTACGTCTTCTTGATGTTCTGTCGATAACATATGCTGTTCTAACTCGGTGATTAATTTGGATGACCATCGAGGGATTTTTTTACTTATTTCTTTTGTTCTAATCGGTTTTCCGCTAATTTTTTGATCATTAGCACCATGTTCCATTTTAGTCAATAAATATTGAAAATATTTTGTTCCTTTTTCGAAATCTATTCTTCCTTCTGAAAATAAAGAAAGACCCTTTCCGTTTAGATTGTTGGATCTTTGTTCTATAACCAATTTATTTA